TTAAATAATGGAGCGAAGTTATATTATAAATTTGTTTTTTCTCTTCTTTTTTTTTTACAAATAGGAAGTTCTAAATATAGATGTAATTTGGATATTTGAAAGATTACCATATATAACACAAAACCTCTCCGCCGATTTTTTCTAGTCGAGCTTCTCGGTCTGTCATTATACCTCGAGAAGTAGAAAGAATTACAATACCCATCCCGCCTAAAATTCTAGGAATTCGTTGATAGTTAGAATAGATTCGTAGACCAGGCCGGCTGATCCGTTTTAAATTTAATTTGAAAAGAGTTCCATATGGTCTTTTTCTATTTCTTTTATGTCGTAGGGTTAAAACCAAAAAATATTTGTTGTTTTCTTGATGTTTTCTCGCGTTTTCAATGAATCCTTCTCGTAAAAGTATTTTAATAATGTTTTCGGTGATGTTCGTAGATGATATTCGAATTGTTCCTTTTCGATCCATATCAGCATTTCGTATAGCGGTTATTATATCAGCAATAGTGTCCTTACCCATGATAAACTAAAATTATTTTTTCTCCCGAATATTAATATAATTAACATGTTCTTGTTTTTTTTTTGAATTAATTTTATTAATTCATTATTAAATTAAAGATATATGCGTGAGACACAATCTACTAAAAAATTAAATTTCTTTTTTATCTACCTATATCACTATATCATGGTTTCATCTCATCTTCGATCTTATAATACCTCGGGCGCTAATGAAACTATTTTAGTGAAATTTAATTTTCTCAATTCCCCTGCGATTGCACCAAAAATTCGAGTTCCTTTTGGATTTCCTTCTTGATCAATGACAACTGCAGCATTGTCATCATATCGTATTATTATACCGTTATCACGTTTGAGTTCTTTACAAGTGCGTACAATTACAGCTCTGATCACTTCTGATTTTTCTAGAGGTGTATTTGGGACTGTTTCCTTGATTACAGCAACAATAACGTCACCAATATGCGCATATCGTCGATTACTAGCCCCTAGGATTCGAATACACATCAATTCTCGGGCTCCGCTGTTATCCGCTACATTCAAACGGGTCTGAGGTTGAATCATATTGTTTTTAAAATTTCATCTTTTAATACAAATAATACAAAGGGCAAGGTCAAAAAAAATATTCTTTGTCTAAAAAAAAAAAGAACCTTGTTATTCTTTTTTTTTCATCTCTAAGACCTCTTTCCTTTGTTTCTAACGTCCTATACCGAAATAATGAATTGAGTTCGTATAGGCATTTTGGATGCGGCTATTGAAATAGCTTTTCTGGCTATATTTTCTGCGACTCCGCTCATTTCATAAAGGATTTTACCAGGTTTAACAACAGCTACCCAATATTCGGGGGATCCTTTCCCCGAACCCATACGTGTTTCAGTAGGTCTTATTGTAACTGCTTTATCTGGAAATATACGTACCCATATTTTTCCACCACGGCGTGCATTTCGTGTCATTGCTCGTCTCCCTGCTTCAATTTGTCTAGAAGTAATCCAAGCAGGCTGAAGTGCCTGAAGGGCATATTTACCGAAACAAATGCGATTACCTCGATAAGATATTCCTTTCATTCTTCCTCTATGTTGTTTACGGAATCTGCTTCTTTTTGGGTTATAGTTGATGGTTGTTTGTTAATTCCATCTCTATTACAGAGCCGGACGTGAGAGTTTCTTCTCATCCAGCTCCTCGCGAATGAAATGATTAATAAAATAGATATATTTCATAAATAATATACTGAGTCATGATATTTTTTGAGATTTCATCTAATAGATTAGATTTTTATTAATAGAATAAATAATAATAATAGAATAATAGAAAATGTCATTTTATTCTAACGTTATAACAAATCTTTCTTTTTCTTTTGTTTTTTCCTTTTTACATTATTATATCATTAGTCATTAGCATATTGATTTGATAAAAATTTAGAGAAAAAACTTTCGCGGACGGATATTTACTCTGTTTACCCTTTCAATCTATATTTTGTAGTTTATAGGGTTAGTCTGAGGGCTTCTCAAAATAAATGAATTGTTTTCCGGTTGGTTCCATCATCCCACCCAATGAATCCTTAGAATTCGTTTTCAATAGAATCTTTTTATTTTAATAGAATCTTATGCATTCACAGGTTCCGTCGTTCCCATCGCTTCTTGATTAATGGTTAGGTCTTAATCTTACCACGGAGCCCGTAATGAAATTTGTTCGTGAGTCAATCTTCTCAGTCTTTATTGACTCGGGGCTCTTGATTTTTTTCTATATCTATATGAGCAGATTCTAATTTTTGATCAATCAATATTAATGCTTTATTACATTGCCCCTTTTTTTTAGTAGATGCCCCATAGACCTTACATATTGTAATAATATATCATTAATATTATTTTTCTCTCTTTCTCTCGGTTTTTTATTTACCTGTATTGTATATTTATATATATATATATTTTTTTTTACAAAATTTTAGTTGTTATAAAGATAAAACCTCGGTTGCTACAATGACATAATTAATATA